TTCATCAGAAATGATCGGCTTGCCCCGAAATGACCTGGCCCAATAGGGAAATTCCAATTCATTGGGCCTTTCGATCCAATCAAATAGAAAGCCCCAAGGTTGCCATATTCTAGGAGCCCAAACTATGTGATCGACTACATCCTCCGCTAACTGTTGCGGGTCGGTGCCTTCTGCCCATTCTTTAAACTCCGATTCGTAGAGAAATCTACGATCAAAGATACAACGAGATCCATTTTCCATCATCTCTAAGGGATTCCTCGGTTCGGGCTGAAGAAGCGAGGATCCCACCAGAGCGCCTTCTACTACTTCTAATAGGCCATCAACTAGACCAGAATCCGTCTCAACGAGTCTATAAGAAGTGATCCCATTTTTTTCATCGGGTCCGGGTAGAGACCAAAGATCTTGAGCGACCGATCCGGCCGAACAACTCAAAAGATAAAGAAGTATCGTTAATTTCTTCATTCTCGTTCCAAGTTCGAAGAACCATTTGTACAAATAAGGATCCCCTTCGTAACATGATTGCTTCTTCATATAGATAGATATAGGATCTATAAGGCAGCAATTATTTATAAGTACATTTTGTGCAACAGCCCTTCCTATCTGATAGAAAAGGATCCCATGTTCCGGAACCGGTCTTACATGGGCTCGCAACTCCCAAGTTTGTCTATGAAGAGCGAATCTAATTGTATTAGTGTCTATAATTGATTTCTTCTGTGTAATACTAATCGATAGGGCCTCATTGGTAATTGCTACAAGATCTCGTGCACTGTAACCCATGGCTATGGACCCGAATCCATTAGTATGGAACATTTTCTTTTCCAAGTGAAATCCCCTAGTATACGAAAGGGTGAAAACGTGCTTTCGTTGTTGTGGAATAAGAAGCCTTCGTATCTTAATGCATGTATTTAATTTATTCGGAGCTATTAGAGCGGGATCCACTTTTTGGGGAATATGGGTCGAAGCAATAACAAGAATATCTCTAGTGGGCCGTCTTTCACAATCCCCGGAGAGATAGTTCAATAATAAACCGAGGGACTCCGACTCATCCACATACAGATCGTGAATGTTTGGAATCCATACTATGCAAGGAGACATTGTTCTTGCCAATTCGAATTGCAAGTTGATAGAAGCTAGGTCTATTTCCAACTCGATGATATACCTAAGTATCTCATCATCCACCGTATATCCCTCCCTCAGCTCCGGGTCCGAGTCCAAGTTCGAATAGTCACGATCATCAATATCATCCACATCTTTCAGCGCATCCATATATTCCTTAGCAGGATCGCTATCATCATCAATACCATCAATATCCACATCATCAAGCGCTTCCATATAGTCCTCAGGATCGAGATCATCAATAACTATTTTAAAATCCAGCTTGTTCAGAAATACCGTAATGAAAGGAAGATAGGAGTTTGTCGCTAGGGATTTGACCAAATAGGATCGTCCAGTTCCTATAGGACCTATCACTAAAATACCCCTAGAGGGGGATAGCGCTAGGCGGAACGAAAAAGGTTTCGGGTTTCCATGAGATGGGAAATGAAAACTATTGGCCCCACACGAGGTTTGTGAATAAGTGATTGTCTGATAATGAGCAAGGAATATCCGTCTTTCTGCTAAACAGGATGTATTGAACTCATAATTCATTAGATCCTTTTGATGAATGTCAACTAAGTATCGTAAGTAAATTGCTCCCACTTGTTCAAACATTTGATAACCATAGTCACTCTTTACTAAACGATCAATATGAGTCAGACTCCATAGAATTTGATCAATCCCTTTTTCTGGCCTTAAGGTGGAGAAATGAAACGAGTAAACTCTCTCTTCATCCAAAAACCAATCACAGGTCTCGATCCAGGATTCTATTTCATCATGAGTCTGAAACCTTTGCCCTTTTCTTATCCATGAATAGATCTCTTTACTTGTATGACTTAGATATCTCGTATTTCTCGAAAAAGTTATTCGATTGATGGGATTTGGGATGATACTTATGAGATCGATGAGATTGAAAAATATCTTCTGTATAAATTTGACCCCATAAGCGGGACCACCACCAAATAGCGCAAAACCCAGTATTTCCGTTAGAAAATCTTCTAATTGTTCCCGAGCAACTAGAAAGAGATTCTTTAACCAGAAAGAATTCGGTTCATCAGGTTTAGGATACCCATCCACAAGTTTGTACACCTCAATCGTGTATGATGGAATCGTCAAAGATTTGATCCTCTCGAACTCTGTCTGTAACTCACTAGAGTCTAGGGAAACAGAGAAAAGAAGTACCTGAACGAGACATCCAGCAAGAAGAAGAAGTAAAAGGCTTGAATAGAGGAACTCTCGAATATTTGGCGAGCTCAGATGTGTCGATATCAATGGTGACTCATTATTTCGATGAATCATTTCTTCGACCCGAAGAAGCCTACGGAAACACTTCCACGAAATATCACTTGAAATCTCACTTATCGGTGTCCACAATCCCCACAATTTTAGCTTAAGAACTCGCCAT